TTTTCTAACTGTTCCAAAGTCTTATAAGTTGCATTAATCAAATTTAATTTTTCTCGTTCTATTTCAGAGTATCCAATCATTCGAAATTGATCCGCTTCTATTTCGACTTTCCGTAAGCGGGCCCGGGCTTTTTCTAACTGGTCTAGGGCCCCCTTGCGTAATTCTTCTGAATTTTGAATAGTCTTCAAGATCCTTTGTTTTCGATTATCTAATAAATCACTTAACACTCCCTTTCCAAAAAAAATTAACACACCAAGTACTACACTTAGGTTTATTAGATTGGTTGCAAAAATATCAGTATTAAACCCGAAACTCCCCGCGGATGGCCAATAACCCAAGGAAAGGAAAGAATCGGTTACATTTTTCATATGATCTCCTCTTTCTTATAGTTATAGCTTTCTTCTAGTTATAGATAGACTACTTAATTTTTTTTCTTTCTATTCTTTATTGTTTCTATTCTTTATTGTATTCTTTTATTATGACTTTCACTATTTCTAAATAGAAAATAGGAAATTGAGTCAAAAAATATATTGATATTAGAAATGGATTTTAATGGATTTTTTTTTCAATTGGAAATTTCCAATAAGCTTGATACTTATTCGATTCGAATTAGTTCGATTCGAATTCGGTACCAGGTCTTATACAGGTCAGTTGCGAAATACCCCGTTTGTTACAATACAATTGCAATACTTCCTAAAAAAAGTTCGTCCATTGGACTAAGAAGGTAAAGGAAAAAGTGAGTTGGATCCTCATTCTTAAACCAGGGATTTCCGTGGGTTGTTGTTCCTAAGTAATTAAATTGTAGGAATTAAATAAATATTAAAATAATTCAAAAAAAACAAGATCAACAAATCTTACGGAAATAAATAAAAATATGTGTTTTTAGGATTAAACAAAAGGATTCGCAAATAAAAGAGCTAATGCTACAACTAACCCATAAATTGTTAAAGCTTCCATGAAAGCTAGACTAAGTAATAAAGTACCCCGTATTTTTCCTTCCGCCTCTGGTTGTCTCGCGATCCCTTCTACAGCCTGTCCCGCAGCAGTACCTTGACCAACCCCAGGTCCAATAGAAGCAAGCCCGACAGCCAATCCAGCAGCAATAACGGAAGCGGCAGAAATCAGTGGATTCATGATAAGTTCCTCGCGCCAAAACAAAAATAAAGAAATAGTTAATGATACAATCAACCAATATTCAAGTCACAATTACCGACGAAATGGAAAGGTTTCTATTGAAATCCCTATCCAAATTCACAATAGTAAGACAAATTAGATATATCTTTAGTTCATATATACCTAGTTAATGTCTAATATCACATATACGTGTTTTTCCCCCATACCGTAAACCAAATATTGTATCTTAAAGTCATCGGGATTCTCGAATCATTCTTCGAAAGATTCACAAGAGTTGTCTTATAGCGATTAGATTATATACACCTAGTTCGACCCCCATTCCTACGCAAACCAATCCATATTTTTTTTACAACAAAAAAATATCGTAACCTTTTTTACAATTACTCTAGATCGTCTATATCTTGATTTATACCTTATTTGTATATTTATCTTCCCTAAGTGGATTACCTCAAACGGCGCATACATTGCGTCAGGCTAAGCTAAAAAAGACTGTGTTGGAAACTAGTCAATGATGACCTTCCATGGATTCGCCTATATAAGCCGCAGCTAGGGTTGCAAAAATAAGAGCTTGAATACCGCTTGTAAATAATCCAAGGAACATGACTGGTATAGGAACTACTAAAGGTACTAAAGAAACAAGAACAACAACTACTAATTCATCAGCTAAAATATTTCCGAAAAGTCGAAAACTAAGCGATAACGGTTTTGTGAAATCTTCTAAGATGTTAATAGGTAAAAGGATTGGCGTTGGTTGAATATATTTACCGAAATAACTCAATCCCTTTTTTGTAAGGCCCGCATAAAAATATGCTACTGAAGTAAGTAAAGCTAAAGCAACGGTCGTGTTTATATCATTTGTGGGTGCGGCTAACTCCCCGTGAGGTAACTGTATAATTTTCCAGGGTAAAAGAGCCCCTGACCAATTCGAAACAAAAATAAATAGAAACATAGTTCCAATAAAGGGAACCCATGGACCGTATTCTTCTCCAATTTGAGTTTTGCTCACGTCTCGAATGAATTCAAGGACATATTCAAAGAAATTCTGACCATCAGTAGGAATGGTTTGTGGATTACGAACAGCTAGAATGGCTGAACCTAATAAAATAGCAATTACGACCCAAGAAGTAATAAGTACTTGCGCATGGACTTGGAAACTTCCTATTTGCCAATAGAAATGTTGGCCTACTTCCACACCGGATATATCGTATAAACCTTTTAGTGTTTTGATAGAACATAATAGAACATTCATATTACCCTCTGAAAGAAATAGAACTTAAAAAGGAATTATTTTGATTCAACCATCTTTTTTTTTTTCGATTTGCCTACTTGAATTATATATTTAAAATATCAACTAATCACAGAAAAT